TTCTGCATTTTTGTTTTGGTTATCGAGATTATCAATCTTTTTAGTGGGGAGGAATAGTGCGGGAATGGCGGTTCTCAGACGAGGGAATCGCTCCTCTCTAAATCAAAATAGGCTAGAATGCTTCTATCGATAGAGCTTTCACGTCTGCGCATAGAATCGTTTTTTTGCCTTTCCATTTCGTTCTTACCATATCATGGGCAGTTGGATCGGAATCCGTGTGATGGTTCGAGAGCGGTTTCAAATATTCTTCGCATCCATCTTCGGCCTTGTGTTACCCGCGGGACTGAGTTAGTGGTCGAGTCGCTTTTGGTAATTGACACCCGTCGCATTAGTTTCAATTCATATGTTACCATTCATAGTGAAGTAGCCCTCTTTTTGATGTCTGAGTGCCTTATTCTATCTATCAAAGTCCTTCTTTGTCTATAGCTCGGGTCAGTCCCCCATGGTCTGCTTTGATTTTCTCGAACAGTGCCGGTCCGCATTAGGGACTCTCGTGCGAGCCATGCTGCGTTCCCAGGCAGGAACTGCTCCCTTCCTTGAGCTCTCCATTTAGTTCCTCCCCCAGGCGTTGATCTCGCAACGGCCCTCCACTCCAGCACGTCCTCATATCGCGTCCGCCACCACAGCTTCACATCCCCGGAGAGATACATTGTTGCCATTGTGACTTGGTAAAGGGGCACGAACAGCCTTAAAGTGCTGTTCCATATCCCAAAGGTCTTCGATCCTTAGCATCTCGGGTGCCAACGAATGCCTTTGGTTTCGCTTGATTCGCCGTCGAGCCACTGCTTACGGCCTTCTGTAGTATAGGGACCGCGCCCCTACTCTCTAAAGCTTGCCACCCCTATCTATTAGTAAAGCTCGAAGCACTTCCACGACCCCCCGTCCTTGGCCTTCCATCATGGTCCGCCTAACCAGCCCATCTTTCTCCAGAGAAGCAACCCGCTCGCTTGAAATCTGTCCCTTCAGTTGTGTAGCAAGGCGTCCACACGATTACGAGTCCGCTCCCGTCGAGCCTCTTCGACGGCACTAGCCTACGGGTTCTTCCCACTAGCCATGGCTTGGCCTAACCTTTGGCTCTGATACCACTTGTCACGGCGCTAAAAGTCCTTCAAGCCCACAAACCGCGGCACCCTGCTAACGGTCCGCTGTAGCAGAGTAAGCTGAAAAGCCCTATATATTCTATTAGTAAAGCCTAAACGTCCTTATTGAAAGCGCTAACGAGCAAGAAAACGGATGCGCTAACACGCAATGGCTTTCGCGCAGCTCAATCCCTTGCTTTGTTCTATAGTAAGGGGCCTTTTCTTGCAGGATGCCGGGTGCGCAGGAACGCCCAACCTATACAAGGGGGTTCCGCCTTCATTTGGTCGTGCTGCTATGATGTAACGTGCAGTCGTCCCGAGGCAGCAGGATTATGGTAAAGGGCCCCCTCTTTTCTCTCCCTTAAAGTCCTTTATAGATTTAGAGTCGGGAATAGAGCTGTGGCTTATTCGGCGCTATATCACAATTCATTAATTCTCGGGCATAGCTGTTCACGAAACGTGGCATGGGACATCTGTCGGCGGCGGGAGTCTTACATCTGAGCGAGGGGTCAGACCAATCCCATTCATCCTGGTCCGATCCGAACGGATCTTGTTGAATGAATTGATCCATTGTTGTATGCCCTACTTCTTATTAGTTTCTTTTTTCCTACTCGGACCCGCCGTACTTCCTTTGACTACTCCTGAGATATAGTGGAAACTTTTTGTTATGGTGGAGAGTGGGGAGTGAAAACACCAATGCCGCAGAGAACGACCGCATGAATCGGAATCCACTTATATTAAGACAGACGACCGAGAAAAAAGGCTTCACGTTCTCCAAGTGGTTGATCTTAGCGTGCTAGCCGCTGCTTCATTTCGTATAGTGATAACGCTTTCTCTTTCTTAACGCTCCGCCCCCCCCCTTGTATAGTAAGGGGAACTCTGGTTGCGCGGCTTTCTCTTATATGGGTCTATTTTCTCTGACTTGACTCAGCTTGACCTACTTGACTCAGCGGTTAGAGTATCGCTTTCATACGGCGAGAGTCATTGGTTCAAATCCAATAGTAGGTAAAACCGGCCGAAACCCCTGCTTTTGCCAGCATGACAGCAAGCACGGACTGGCAGCAAGGAGTCAACTGAATGACCAAAGCATCGGTTGCTTCCACTTGCGGCCTTCTTCGACCGCCTTGCTTAGCGCAAGCACCAAGCAAGTAACCCCCCCTCTCTCTTCTTCTCTTCATGTATGTGGGCTGCCTGCCCGTCCCGAATAGACGAACAGGAACAAGCTGAAGAAAGGCGCGAGAGAGAGAGTGGAGTGATCTCAAAGAGTTTTCTATTTTCATATTTTAAACTTTACTTATACTTATTTATATTTTATATTATATATAATAGTTTTTCGAATCAAACTATATGTCTTTCTCATTTGCTGCCACTCAACAACAGCAGGTCTCAGCTCTGCACATTCCTAGAAATTTTGTCTTTCTTTCAGCTAAAGATTGTTATCATCTGGTATGAGAGCCCAGCTTGTGCGGATATGGTAGCGATACAATCTTCTGGATCTATAGTTGCTGATATGATTACTGCATTAACGCATACGATTGTCAAGCATCGCAAAATGGAACCTCTAAACGTAGATGTTTGGAAGATGAGAATGCAGTTGCTTCTCAAAGAACAGGATCTTTTTTTTTCATTCTTGAGAAAAGAGAAGCCCGCAGATCTGGCGCTAATGGCTTCTTCAATCAAGTTGATGTTGTTGTAGCCAAACAACAAAAGAAAGCATATGAACAGCATCCATAGTTGTAGACAGTAAAAAAAGTTATTCTTCGAAGCTGTGCTAATGGTGGTCAAGGATAAGGTACTAGTTTCAGTGGGAGACATTGAGTCTGCATGAGAAATCCGGGAGACTCCACAGAGAATGTATGAGTCAGTGACAATGGTAAACATGAAGTTTCTTCGGCAACGGTTTTTTCCAAGCAAGATGCAAGAGGGGACGAGCGTGTCTCAGCACTTAGACAAGATGGAGAAGATTAAAAAAGAATTTGTAGCAGTGAGAGTAAAAATGACTGATCGTGATCAGTGACCGGGAAGTCTGCTGAAGTCGTTTGAGTCTTTGACAACCACTCTCTCCCGTGAAACTCCTCCTTTAACTATGATTGATCTGACCATTTTCTTTAGGCAGAAGCTGAAAAGAAATTTGAACAGCAGTCTGAAAAGACTAATGCTGCGCAAAAGAATATGTTTCAAAAGAAGAAAAAGCACAAAGTGAGCGCGGAAGGACCTGAAAAACATAGAGTGGTCCTGCAAGAAGAAAGGTCACTTGAGTTTTGAGTTCCCATAAAAGAAGGGCAAAGGGAAAAAGCCATGATGATCAGGAAAAGGTAGTGTTGGTCACTACTATGGCCCTGTTTGCCAACATTTCAGATAGTTGGTGGATCGGGTCCTCACATCATATTTTCTTCCGAAAGGTAGTTTACTTGCTTACTTGTTAGAGTAAGGGGCTGCTTCTTAGCGCTCCAGGAAATTAGATTCCGACCAAGAACAAAAGCCCGAGGTAGAGCGTCGGTCGTCAGGGCAGCCTGCCTTTATTTATTTTTTTTTCGGATAACGCGGCACCTGGAGATATAGGCGTAGCGCAGGGCAGGATGGACGAGATAAGAATTAAAAAGTATACTTTGTTTGGGTTAGGGGGAGTCCAGAGGTGGAGCGAGATACCTCCATGCCGAGAAAGTAATGCGGCGGATGAAAGAGACAAATTGGTTGCCAAGCTACCTTGATGAAATCAAATAAAAGAGAAGAATCATTCCCGGTGAGAATGTTGTCGTCAACGTGTATAAAAGAAGGATGAGGCAACGACCGTGACGTCGGCGAACAAACATGGAAGAATCCGCACGGCTACAGTGGTCAAAAATGAAGCAGTGAGAAACGAGCTAAATTTATGAAACCAGGCCCCTTCTTAGCTCTTGGTGCCTGCTTTAGCTTGTCGGGGGCCGTAACGTAAATCGCTTTCTTGAGCTTGCATACCATACCAAGCCTAGGAGAAGAGAAGCCTGGAGTTGGAGGAGGCTGAATAGAAACTTATTCTTCGACTCAATATTCTTGAAGGTAGTTTACTTGCTTAGTGTGAAGCGCTAAGGATACATCGAGTCTCTTGGATTTCACGGCATAGCATCTATACCTGGGCTGAGCATATCCAAGAAAGACACAAGGGGTTGACTTACTCTAACAAGTAAGCAAGTAAACTACCTTGGGGACAATTTTTCTCTTAACTGCGCAGGCAAAACACGTGCATCCAAACACTCGCGCCTATAGGATGGTGCTGCCCCAGTAAGAAGTTCGTGAGGTGCCGCTGCATCTTATTCCCCCCCCCCAAAAAAAAAGGGGGGGAGAGATGCCCCGTCCCTTCTTTATGCACATTCATATACATAGCCAGACACAAAGGTGTACAATCCGGTCAAAATCTGTGGTCCTTTAAGTGCATTCACTGCAGGTTCTCTTACTTGCTCTAGTGGCTGGCAAACGCCAACCGAGAGGGGAGAACGAATGGCTCAGGAATCGACTGGTTCCGAGCGGACCCGCGGAGCTGCTGCTTGGATTATCGTAGAATAAGAGGAGCCGTCTTAGGAAATGACTTAACTTAAAAGACAGACGCCGCCGCTGCGAGGCGAGGGAGTCGCTTGTCTGGTCTTGCGGTGCACTCACTCCCGTTACGAGAATGAAATCACGCCCCACCCAGCTCGAGACCAAGACTCCTTACAACTCGCACCAATAGCAGCACTGAGCGGCCGGAGATTGATTGAAAGGGCAGCCCAGCCCCTTCCCTTTCATTTTATTATTGTGATCAAGAGCACACACTGGACCTGACCCACTAATCATCATCTCATCTGGCGCGAAGCAAAAAAGGGGGGGCCCTTCCTTCCCAGCCCCCCCCCCCTAGCCGCCTACCTACTCATGCTCGTAGCTCGATCGGAAGTCAAGAGTGTGGTC